GGAAGAAGATCTTCTTTGAAAAGTAGTTTGGTACCATCTGCTAGAGCTTGAAGAATTCCAAAAGGACCCGCGTATTCAGGTCCAATACGTTGTTGTACTCCCGCAGATATTTGTCTTTCTAACCACACAATTACCAGCACTCCTATTATGATTCCAAATACAGGAGTAAAAATAGGAATAAGTAACCATATGAGCCCATAAACCTCTTTTAAGGATTCCGATCTGGAAAAAGAATTGATAGCTTGTACTTTTATCGTATCAATTATCATTTCAACGATCAACTTCTCCCATAATAATATCTATACTACCTAGTATTGTCATAATATCGGCCAATTTCATTTTTTTAACTAGCTGAGGAAGAATTTGCAAATTGATAAAACCAGGTGGACGAATTTTCCATCTCCAGGGAAAAACACTCCGATCTCCTACCAGAAAAATTCCCAATTCCCCCTTGGGGGCTTCTACTCTCACATAAAGTTCTTGTTTAGACAATTCAAAAGTGGGCGAAGGTTTCTTACTAATGAATCGATAATCAAAATCATTCCATTCAGAATCCTTTGTTTTATCAAAACGCCGTACCTCTAAATTCTCATAGGGCCCTCCGGGAATTCCTTCCAGGGCTTGTTGAATAATTTTGATGGATTCCACCATTTCACCGATTCGGACTAAATAACGGGCTAGTGAATCTCCCTCTTTTTGCCATTGTACTTCCCAATCAAATTCGTCGTAAGACTCATAATGATCAATTTTACGAAGATCCCACGGAATTCCGGAAGCTCGTAGCATTGGTCCCGATAAACCCCAATTTATTGCTTCCTCTCCACTAATAATACCCACCCCTTCAACTCGTTCCAAAAAAATAGGATTACGCGTAATAAGCTTTTGATATTCAGTAACCCCTGTTAAAAAATAATCACAGAAATCCAAGCATTTATCTATCCAGCCATAAGGTAGATCAGCAGCCACCCCTCCGATACGGAAATAATTATGCATCATTCGCATACCTGTGGAAGATTCGAATAGGTCATATATCAATTCCCTCTCTCGGAAAATATAGAAGAAAGGGGTCTGCGCACCGATATCTGCCATAAAAGGGCCAAGCCATAACAAATGAGAAGCTATACGACTCAGTTCTAGCATAATTACTCTAATATAGCTCGCTCTTTTCGGTACTTGGATATTTCCCAACTGTTCTGGTCCATTTACCGTTATTGCCTCTGTAAACATAGTAGCTAAATAATCCCAACGTGTTACATAAGGAAGATATTGTATAATTGTTCGATTTTCCGCAATTTTTTCCATTCCTCTGTGTAAATAACCCAATACGGGTTCACAGTCAATAACATTTTCCCCATCTAGAGTAATGATGAGTCGAAGAACACCGTGCATTGATGGGTGTTGAGGACCCATATTGACTATCATGAGGTCTTTTCTTGTAGTCGGTACAGTCATATATTTTTTCCCCGATTCATTATTCCACGAATTGCTGAAAACCAAATGAAGTTCATTAAAAATAATAATTAATATTTATAATTATTATAAATATTAAATATTATAAAAAAAAAAAAAAATGAACTTAACGAGTTTTTGGCTCCCGAATATCCAATTGACTAATTAATTCTTTATAGCGTACTCTATTTTTCTTTGACAAATAAGCCAGGAGTCGTTGACGTTTTCCCAGAATTTTGCGTAGACCTCTCTGAGATAAATAGTCTTTTCTGTGCAATTCCAAATGGGAAGTAAGTCTACGTATCTTATTGGTGAAACTGAATACTTGAAATTCAACAGACCCCCTATTTTCTTTTTTTTCTTCTTGCGAAATAACTGAAATGAATAAATTTTTAACCATAACAAAAAATTCTGCGTCCCTTTTTCTTTATTTACATTACAAATATAGATTTTACTAATCAGTAATAATAATGCCAGTCATTTTAATTTGTTATACACAATAATCGGGATTTATTCGTATACTTCTTTTTTTTTAATTCACTTAATTGATAATCTTCTTTAACATTTTTTTTTTCAATTTTATTCAAATATAGATAAAAAATTTCTAACCTACAAAAGAGAAGAATTTTGACCTAAGATAAGAAGATTATGACGACTCATTACTTACTAGATAGAATTGCTAAGATCAAGGTCAGGTAATCAGTATCATGTACCATAATCTAATATAACAACATAAGGCTGTATATATTTGTTTGTGTTCATATACCATGTCAGAGATGCCGCTTGATCCATGTAATGTAAATGTATCCTCAACTAATTATCAATCGTGGATACATATGTATCCTTGACATAACGAAACGACTACCATTATTGGTATCAAACCAATAGCGATTCATACAAGCAAAATCTTCGAATCGATAATTTGGCCAAAGAAATAATTTGAACTTAATAAATCGATTTGTATCTACATCAAGATGCTTATCCTCATAAAAAAATTGACCACAGCGCTTTACATTGTTCCCATTGCAAAATACTTGATTTCTATCCCCAACATTGACATTTCTTGAATTGAAACAAATGAGAATTCTCAATTCTCTACGACGTCTAGGAGATAAAAAATTATCAGGAACAATAAAATCATAAAAATTATCGTTTCTATTCCCATTTTCATGTCGTGCAATGGATTCATTAAGACCATTCTTATCAACATTTCTTTTTTCTTGGTATCTTCGATTAGTTTGGCGCTTACTCTTATGCACCCGTGAAATAGCTATGGTTTGGTACATGATAAATTGTCCGTCCCATTTTATGGATAGCCGAGCTGGTTCAATAATCAATAGTCCCCTTTTTATCAATTTTGTAAGAGTTGTAGACTTCGGAATCAGCATTACATCCAAACTTATTTCGTCCCTTTGAATAGAGGATATAGCAATTTCCTTTGGATTTCTCAATCTAAGGAGTAGGCAATATACCTTGATATTATTTAGTATTTTTTGATTAAAAGCATTATCCCATTTCAATTGAAAAAGAAAATATCTTTTCAGGAAGAAATCTAGTTCCGCTCCTATCATGGATTTATTTTTATTTTTGCTTTTTTGAATGTATGATCCCCGATAATCTTCTTTAACATTTTTTTTTTTTTTCGATGGATCAGATCCAATATTTTTGTTATTTTGTGCATATGATCCAAGATCTCCTTGGACTGGCTGTTGTTTTTCTTCTTGATTTTGATTCTCAAATTCAAGAGATTTTTTTGGATTATATAATCTATCTTTTTTTTTCTTTTCGTTGATATTTTTACTAATGTTTTTATTTATATTCAATTTAAAAAGAAGTAAATTGATTGGTATGATCCACGGTTGAATCTTATATGTATTATAAAGTGACACAAATTCTGGTAAAAACCAAAGTTCTAGATTTGATATCGGACAATTTAGGATTTCTTCATTCATTCCCATCCAGTCCAAAAATGTTTTTGTTTGATTGGTTGGGCAGATTTGTTTATGAATCGGGGGATTCATAAACACTTTCTTATCCATTTTTTTTTTATCAATTTTATCAATTATTTGATAATAATTAGTCCGAGTCTTAGTATTTTTATTAATGTTGGCGCTGGCCCCGATATCTCTATTTCTCCATTCCTCAATATCGATCTTTTTTCTAAGACAAAAATTAATAGTTCTCCAATCAAAATATTTTCTATCCGGATTTTGATCCCTATCAATAATAGAATCTTCTGGTAGATAGTTACCAAGATCTATATCTTTCGGCAAATAAAAAAGTTCGGGATTATAATTATTGTAATTATAGGAAATCCTTTTTGCCTCGTTTACTTGGAATGGCGACCCATAAATATATGAACCTTTCTTATCTTCATAATTCAGATATTTATTTGATAAAAGATCATATTTGTAGTTTTTTAATTTATCTTTTTGGTTCGGTAATGAATTTACTGCATATGCATAATTGTTTTCTTTCTTGTAATGAATTAATCGGTCTTTTTCATATGAATAAAAATTGGTTGAGTTTTTATTTTGAACCATAAAATTTTGATTGATTCTATTCCGCCAATTTTGCGGTACTAATCTAGACCATCTAGTCTGAGATAAATTGTATTTATAGTGATCATTACCCATTAACCAGCTTTTCCATTCATTCATTTTAAAACCGCTAAGTTTATTATACCTTGATTCGGAATGAAATATTAATATTCCGTGTGTTCCAAAAAAATCTTTTTTTATTCTATCCTTAATAAAAGGAATTGTTCCGTGATATTGAAATAAAAATTTCAAGTAATGCTTGTTGATAACTTGGGCTTGTGATAATTTGTAAAATACATATGCCTGTGACAACGAAGAAAGGTCACAAAAAATCTGCGAATTTTTATTTCTAATATTAGAAATAAACTTTTTTATAGTCGAAATAAAATAAATTGGATTTTGATCAATATCAAATCCTTTTTTATTTGTTTCATCATTGGAATTATCCGTTATTTTGTTTTTTAATTGAAGTAAAATTTTTACATGTATTCTGGGAATATTAATGATACGTAAAAAAATATCTTTGTATATCCTTTCAATAAACAAATAAAAAAAATAGTGATATTTGCGCATTAGTCGAGCACTTCTTCTTTTTAATATCTGCCAAATCTTTTTTGGTGATTCTAATCTTTTATCATCACAATTTGTTTCGTTAGGACTAATGTTTATATACGTAGTTATAAATATATTTTTTTTTTCTTTTGTTATTTTTTCGATTTGATTTCTGATTGTATTTGTCTTATCAGCCAGATCTTTCATCTTTTTTTCTGTCAGTGAATAATTTGTCCAATCCGCAGATCTAATTCGAATGGACGATTCATGATTTATATGATTACTTATTATTGATAGTGATTTTTTTTTTTTTGTATTCGATTCATATACTTCCCTCAATCCAAATAATGGAATTAGACTTACTTTTTTAAGTTCTTTCATTATTCTTTTTATAAATCGAACTATTTTTCTAACCCATCTTGTTTTTTCTTTTGATACTTTTCGAAACCATTTTGCTCT